GTATTGTATATATATATTATATATATTATATATATTATATATTATATATTATATATTATATATTATATTATATTATATTATATTATATTATATTATATTATATTATATTATATTATATTATATTATATTATATTATATTATATTATATTATATTATATTATATTATATTATATTATATTATATTATACTGTAGATCAATCATATTAGTTAGTTGTTTAGTTTGGTAGATACATTTTTGTTTGTAATAGTATCTATAGCTAGCATTTGTGTCAGTTTAGCTGCTCTCGGATTTAGGGGTTTGACGAGAAGTAAGTGGCTATACGGGCTGGGTGTTAGTTTTGATGGGGGGTAGGGGGGTTTAGCTAAAATAAAATATATTCACTTTAGTAAATAGTCTGAAATTACTGTCGTGAGTTTTTGTAAAAATATATGTCCTACTAGCATTAACTTAATAATACCATATCAATTTTGCAAGACCAACCAACTTGAACGAAAGTCCAGTTTCACCGAGTCGGCAGGTATCAGTTATGTGGGCCTGAGAACAGAAAGAGAAAGAGAGAACTACTATATGCATTTAAGAGCGCAGTATGCCAGGTTATAAACTTAATGTATAGAACACATTAACCAAAGGCCTTTTAAAGAGAAACGAATGAACTTCAATAGTATTATGTGCCTGAAAAAACAACCAGAGGCCAGAATAGATCAGTTATGTACGCCGCTATTAGAATGGGCCTGAAACTGGTAATGTTGTATCTTACTAACAAGGGTTGCTTATCTCTCGTGATTAGGTAGACTAGGAAATAACCAAGTACTGGGCGATATTCATGGTGTTTAACAATTATGTAGATGTATGTCCTTAAACCATTAACTTAACATTACCTAAATATTATTCATGTTTTTAATATAGGTGTTATGTACTACTTAGCTTATTATGTCTTATGAATCAAGCAGTAATATTACTAGTGATATGCTAGGGGAAAAAAAATGAATGCACGATAATACATAGGATGGATATAGCACATATATCTCTGTTGGGCACGGGAGAGTAAAATAAATACTTATGGCGCGTGCGCCAAAAGGTAGTTTAATAAAGATTCCGGTTTTGGGGACCGGAGATGAAGGTTTGGGTCCTTCTCTTTTGATTACTTTAGGAAGATTGTGGTCTTCAGTCTTTGGTTTACAAGACCAATGCTTTATAGGTTAAGCTACTAAAGTATTTTTGGTTGAGTATTTTGTTTTCAATTGACCCTGTTAGAGGTATGAGTACTAGGAGGATTATGAAATATAGAATGGAGGCTGCTTGGCCGATAGTGATGAATGGGTCTTCTACTGGTTGTCCTCCAATTCATGTGAGAATAAGTAGGTTGGCTACTAAGCATCAGAATAGGATTTGGGTTAATGGTCGGAATGAGGTTGTACGTTGTTTTGATGTATGTAGGATTGGTACTATGAATAGTACAAGGATGGAGAGTAAAAGAGCAAGTACGCCTCCTAATTTGTTTGGAATAGATCGGAGGATTGCGTAGGCGAACAGGAAGTATCATTCTGGCTTAATATGTGGAGGGGTGGATAGGGGGTTGGCTGGTGTGAAGTTATCTGGGTCGCTTAGGAGGTAAAGGGAGAATAGTGCTAGGGTTAGTAGGAGGGTAAGTATTAGGACGAGGCCGAGTAAGTCTTTGTATGAAAAGTAGGGGTGGAAAGGAATTTTGTCAGCGCTTGAGTTTAATCCTGTTGGATTATTTGATCCAGTTTCGTGGAGGAAGATTAAGTGTACGGCTGCTATGCCAGCAATGGTAAAAGGCAGTAGAAAGTGAAAGGTAAAGAATCGAGTTAGGGTGGCATTGTCTACTGAGAATCCCCCTCAAATTCATTGTACTATAGTATTGCCGATGTAGGGGGTGGCTGAGAGTAGGTTGGTGATGACGGTGGCGCCTCAAAATGATATTTGGCCCCATGGTAAGACATAGCCTACGAATGCAGTGGCTATAGTTAGAAATAGCAGGATGATTCCTGTGTTTCAGGTTTCCTTATATAAGTATGAGCCGTAGTAAAGTCCTCGACCGATGTGAAGGTAAATACACATGAAGAAGATGGAAGCCCCGTTGGCATGTATGTTGCGGATAAGTCACCCGTACTGTACATCTCGAGTGATGTGGGCCACTGATGAGAATGCTAGTGAGATATCTGGTGAATAGTGTATTGCTAGGAAAATTCCGGTAATGATTTGTAGGATTAGGCAAATACCTAGTAATGAGCCGAAGTTTCATCAAGCAGAGATATTAGAGGGACTTGGGAGGTCGATAAATGAGTTGTTGATAATTTTTATTACTGGGTGGGTTTTTCGCAGGTTTGTAGTCATTAGTGTTTTTGTAGTTGAATACAACGGTGGTTTTTCAAATCACAGGTTTTGGTTGAAGTCCAAGCAGGAATTATGATGTATTTTATGTTTTTATTTGGGTTTTGTTTTGTTTTTTGGATGGTTGGTGTTTCTTGTAACCCTTCTCCTTATTATGGGGTGGTTAGTTTAATTTTTGGTGTGCTTTCTGGGTGTGGGGTGTTGGTCAGTATGGGAGGGTCTTTTATTTCTTTGGTGTTGTTTTTAATTTATTTAGGTGGAATGTTGGTTATTTTTGCGTATTCATCTGCGTTAATAGCGGAATCTTTTCCTCTAGGTTGAATAAGTTTAGAGGGGGTGTTTTATGGGTTGTATTATCTTTTTATTGTTGTAGTTTTTATAAAAATAGGTTGTCATTTGTGGAGTATTGAAGGGGTTGGTGTTGATACTGTGGATGCTGGTGGGCTATATGTTGTTCGTTTAGATTTTAGTGGGGTCTCATGGTTTTATTATTTTGGGGGTGGATTGCTTTTAATTGTTGGTTGGGGGTTGTTGTTAACGTTGTTTGTTGTGTTAGAATTGGTTCGTGGGTTGTCTCGTGGAGTACTTCGTGCGATTAGGTTATAATGGTCAGTAACATAATTGACAGGATGAATGAAGTTATGTAGATTTTAATGAGGCCTTTTTGTGAGGAGATAAGTGTGATTGGGGTCATTTGTGATTTGGCTAGACCTTTTGGGCCAATGTTTTCATATCAGGATAGGTCGATTAGGTGGGTTGCAGTGTTTTGGCTGAATTTTATATTAGTTGTTGGGAGTAGGCGGTGGATTAGAGTGTTGAAGTAGGTTAATGAGTTAGAAAAATTATGGATGTTGGAGGGTTTTGTTAATATTTTGTTGGCTATTGAGGTTAATTCTAAGGCTAGTAGTAGGCCTAGGGTTGTTACTATTAATGCTGCGATTTTAATATATGTTGGTATTGTTATTGGCTGGGTTTTTAGTGGTATGGTGTTTAGTGAGATGATTAGTCCAGCAATAATGCTACCTACAGCAAGGCGGGTGATTGGGTTAATGATTGTTGGGTTGTTTTCATTTAATAGCATTATGGAGGGGTATCGTGGTTGTCCTGTTTGCACGAATATTGTAATTCGTAGGCTGTAGATTGTAGTGAATGAAGTTGCGGCTAGTGTTAGGAGTAGGGCTCAGGCGTTTAAGTATGATGTATTTATAATCTCAATAATGGTGTCTTTGGAATAAAATCCGGTTATAAATGGTATGCCTGTGAGTGCTATGTTACCAATGGTCAGACATGAGGAGGTAATTGGCAAGGATTTGTGTAGGCCTCCTATTTTTCGGATATCTTGTTCATCATTGAGGTTATGGATGATGGAGCCTGAGCATAAGAATAATATGGCTTTGAAGAAGGCGTGCATGGAAATATGTAAAAAGGCTAGTTGTGGTTGGTCTAGTCCAATAGTTACTATTATAAGGCCGAGTTGGCTTGATGTGGAGAAGGCAATGATTTTTTTAATGTCATTTTGAGTAAGGGCGCAGAATGCTGTAAATAGGGTGGTAATAGCTCCTAAGCACAGGCAGATTGAGAGGGCTAGATTATTAATGGTTAGGATAGGATGGATTCGAATAAGTAGGAAAATACCAGCTACAACTATTGTACTAGAGTGTAGTAGTGCTGAGACCGGGGTTGGGCCTTCTATAGCTGCTGGGAGTCAGGGGTGAAGGCCGAATTGGGCTGATTTTCCTATTGCAGCTAAGATAAAGCCTAGGAGTGGAAGTAGCGAAGTTGGGCTAGTGTCAGCAAAGATTTGTTGAAGGTCTCATGTATTTGTGTTTATTGCTAGTCATGATATGCTGAGAATTAGTCCAATGTCTCCTGTACGGTTGTAAAGGATAGCTTGTAGGGCTGATAGGTTTGCCTCTGTCCGCCCCCACCATCAGCCAATTAGTAGGAAAGACATGATTCCTACCCCTTCCCAACCCACAAAAAGTTGAAGTATGTTGTTGGCTGTTACTAGGATTATTATGGCTACTAAGAAGGTTAGTAGATATTTGAAGAATTTTGTGATATAGGGGTCTGCAGATATGTACCAGTGGGCAAATTCTAGGATGGATCATGTGACGTACAAAGCAATTGGTATGAATGTAATGGAGTATTGGTCGAATTTAAAGCTTATGTTGATGTTAAAGGTAAACATGCTCGATCAGTGGAGGTTAGTGATGATTGATTCGACATCTAAGTAGATAAAGATGGTTAATGGGATTAAGGCAGTGAAAAATGCTGTTTTTACAGTTGTTTTTGTAATTAGTCGCTTTTTTATTGGATATATGGGTATTATTAGGGGTAATGTAAGTATGGATAGTGTTAGAAGGAGGGTAGAGTTTATTGTTAGTGAAGTCATTACTTTTACTTGGGGTTGCACCAAGGGTTAATGGTTCCTAAAACCATTGGATTACTTCTATCCTTTAAAAGTGAGGGAGCTGAGCAGGTTAATCTCAGATATAGGAATTAGCAGTTCTTATTGTGAATACCTCTCTCGGTTTATAAGGGGGTTTTAACTCCTATTTTTAGAGCCACAGTCTAATGTTTGTTTTGAAACTATATTAACAGTGAAGTATGATTTAGATGCTCTGAATTAATTCTGGTTTTATCATTAATAATATTATTGGTAGGATATGAAGTATTATGAGGAGGTGTTCTCGAGTATGGGTGGGGGGGATGGTTTTTGTGTGTGAAGGGGTTTCTCCTCATTGTGTTGTGATTAATATGTACAAGGTATAGGCGGCAGTTGTTAAAGTTCCCAATCCAGTCATTAGAATTGTAGTATTTGATCAATTAAATAGTGATACAATAATGGCTAGTTCTCCTATTAGGTTGATAGTTGGTGGAAGGGCTATGTTGGTTAGGCTAGCTGAGAATCATCATAGGCCTATTAGGGGTAGTAGAAGTTGTATGTTCCGGGCTAAAAGTAGCGTTCGGCTGTTAGTTCGTTCGTAGTTTGTATTGGCTAGGCAGAAAAGTATTGATGATGTTAAACCATGGGCGATTATAAGTGTGACTGCACCTGTACATGCTCATTCTGTTCGTGTTAGTGTTGCGGCGATGACCAGGCCTATGTGGCTTACAGATGAGTAAGCGATTAGTGATTTTAGATCTGTTTGGCGTAGACAGATAAAGCCAGTTATGATTACTCCTCACAATGCTAGTATTATGAAGGGGTAGGATGGTATTTTTAGTGGCGGAGCTAGTGTTATTGTTATACGGATGATGCCATATCCCCCTAGTTTAAGCAGCACTGCTGCTAGGATTATTGATCCTGCGATTGGGGCTTCTACGTGTGCCTTGGGGAGCCACAAATGTAGTCCGTATAGGGGTATTTTAATTATGAAGGCAGTAAATAATGCGAGTCATCAATTGTGTAGGGTTCATGGGTTTATTATATGGGGGTATGGGGATAGCTGTAGTATGTGAATAGATAGAGTTCCAGTGTAAGTTTGTGTGGTTAAGAGGGCTACTAGTAGGGGGAGAGATCCGATAAGAGTGTAAAATAGGAAGTAGGTTCCAGCGCTTAGTCGTTCTATTTGGCCGCCTCAACGTGTAATGATTACTAGGGTTGGGAGTAATGTGGATTCAAATGCGATGAAGAATATGATTAGTTCTATGGTTGAGAAGGCTAGTACTAGTGAAACCTGTAATAAGATAGTGATAATGATGAAGGTTCGTTTTCGTGAAGTTGGTTCCAAAGTCAGATTGTTTTGCCCAGCTATGATTATTATGGGGTGAGTCAACATGATAGGATGAGGAAGGGGGCTGAAGATTTTATCTACCCGTAAATAACAGCTGAGGAAAAGTATTAGTTCTGTATGGGGTTTAAATCATTGTAAGCCTATAAGGGCGATTCAGAAGCTATGGGCTAATGCAGTTGGTCAAAGCTGTTTTGACTTACATAGTGTGATTGTTGGTAATAGTAAAATTATTGGAATAATTATTTTTAACATTGTAGAAGGTTTAGGTTTTGGAGGTGGCTTGAGCCATGGGTTCGTGAGGATGCTACTAGTAATGACAGGCCTAGGCCAGCTTCGCAAGCTGAGAAGGTTAATATGAGTATTGGAGTAAGTATGAATGATGAGACTTCTAATTGAATGGATCACGTTGATAAAGTTATGAATAGGGATAGTATTATTCCTTCAAGACAAAGTAGAGTTGGGATTAAGTGGGCTTGATGTAATAAAAACCCTAGAGTGCTGATAATGAAGGCACATAAAGAGGTGAAATGTACTGGTGTGATCATTTGATAGCCGTGAAATTTAATCACGATTTACTAAGTCGAAATTAGATGTCTTATGTTAGACTAGTTATCTATTCTGCCCATTCGAGACCCCCTTGAATCCATTCATAAAGAAGGCCAAGAGTTAATAATGATATAATAATGAAGGCTCAGGTAAAGGTATAAATTGGATAGGGGAGTTGAATGGCCCATGGTAGTGGGAGTAGCAGTGCGATTTCTAGATCAAATAGAAGGAATAAAATTGCTACTAGAAAAAATCGGATTGAAAACGGCGGACGGGTAGTTTTTAGTGGGTCGAAGCCGCATTCATACGGGGATAATTTTTCGTTGTCTGGTTTTGTTAGTGTAAATCAGTAGTTTAATATTGTTAAAATTATAGGTACGGTTAGATAAATTACTGTGATTGAAATTATTAGATTCATTACTTTTCTTTAGGGTTAAACTAAAACTTAGTGATTGGAAGTCACTTGTACTGTTATACTAGGAAAGTATGAGCCTCATCAATAGATTGATACGTATAAGAAAAGTCATACGACGTCTACAAAATGTCAATATCAAGCGGCTGCTTCAAATCCGAAGTGGTGGGTTGAGGTGAAATGGTGTTTGATTTGTCGTAATAAGCATACAATTAGGAACGTTGATCCGATGATTACATGCAGTCCATGAAAACCTGTTGCAACAAAGAATGTAGAGCCGTACACGCCATCAGCGATTGTGAAAGGGGCTTCATAGTACTCTATGGCCTGTAGCGCTGTGAAATATAGTCCTAATAGAATTGTAAAACTAAGAGCTTGGATAGTTTGGTTTCGGTTGGTTTCTATTAAATTATGGTGAGCTCAGGTGATTGTTACACCTGAGGCTAATAGGACTGCCGTGTTTAATAAGGGGACTTCGAATGGGTTTAGTGGGATAATTCCTGTTGGGGGCCAGCATCCCCCTAGATCAGGTGTAGGGGCTAGGCTTGAGTGGTAGAAGGCCCAGAAGAAGCCAATGAAGAAAAATACTTCTGATGTAATAAATAGGATTATGCCATATCGTAGGCCTTTTTGTACGGGAGGGGTGTGATGTCCTTGGAAGGTTCCTTCTCGTACGATATCCCGTCATCATTGGAGTATAGTGAGTAGTATAATTAATAAGCCTAGGGTTATTAGTAACATTGAATTGTAGTGGAATCATATGGCTAGACCAGAGGTTATCAGTAATGCTGCTGTTGCACCTGTTAGTGGTCACGGGCTTGGGTCTACTATGTGATAGGCATGTGTCTGGTGGGCCATTAGGTGTTTTCTTGTAGGTAGAGGCATAGGAGTAGTACGAATACATAGGCTTGGATTATAGCTACTGCTAATTCTAGGATTGTTAATAGGAGGAGGACGGCTCCAGTCAGGAGAGATATGGTTATTATTATTATTGGTAATAGGGCTAATACTGCGGTGGAAGTTAGTTGAATTAATAAGTGTCCAGCTGTCAGGTTAGCTGTGAGTCGCACACCCAGGGCTAAGGGTCGGATAAAGAGGCTGATTGTTTCAATGATAATGAGAGTTGGGATTAGTAGGGTTGGAGTCCCCTCTGGTAATAGATGGCCTAATGATATTGTTAGTTGATTTCGAAGTCCTGTGAGTACTGTGGCAAGTCATATTGGGACGGCCAATCCTATGTTTATAGAGAGCTGGGTGGTGGGGGTAAATGTGTATGGTAGTAATCCTAATAGATTGGTTACTAATAGTAAGGTTATTAGTGTTGTTAGGATAATAGATCATTTGTGTCCTGTTTTGTTGATAGGTAATATTAGTTGTTTTGTAAACAAGTTGGTTATTCATGTTTGTAGAGTCGATAGGCGGTTGGTTAGTCATCGGTTGTTTAGGGTTGGGAAGATGATTGATGGTATAAGTAGAGCTAGAATAATTAGGGGAACTCCTAGGATTTGTGGGCTTATAAATTGATCAAAGAATGTTAAGTTCATGGTCATGTTCATGGGCTTATACAGGCAGTTGTATTGTCCTTATAGGCGGGGTTGTTTGTAGACAGATAAGATGATATTTTTGGTTGTAGAATTAGGATGTATGTGAGTCATGTGGATGAAAGAATTAAAAATCATGGGTCTAGGTTTAATTGGGGCATATCACTAAGGAGGGCGGAGAATTCTCTTTTTCTAGCTTAAAAGGCTAGTGCTATCCTATTTAGCTTCTATAGTGTTTAGGAGAGTATTAGTGAAGATCAATCTTCAAAGTGTTTTAATGGTACGGATTCTACTACAATTGGTATAAAGCTGTGATTAGCCCCACAGATTTCTGAGCATTGTCCATAGAATACTCCAGGACGTGCTATGATAAAAGTTGATTGGTTTAATCGCCCCGGGACTGCATCTACTTTTACGCCTAATGATGGAATTGCTCATGAGTGTAAGACGTCTTCGGCTGAGATTAGTATACGGATTGGGGATTCTATTGGTATTACTACACGATGGTCCACTTCTAGTAATCGGAAGTGTCCGTTTGGAAGGTCTTGGGTTGGGATTATATAAGAGTCAAATTCAAGGTTTTTGTAATCGGTATACTCATATGTTCAGTATCATTGATGTCCTATAGCTTTAATAGTGAGGTGTGGGTTATTGATTTCGTCTATTAGGTAGAGGACTCGTAAGGATGGTAGTGCGATAGTGATTAGGACAATTGCTGGCAAAATAGTTCATACTATTTCTACTTCTTGAGCATTTATAGTGTTAGTGTATGTTAGTTTAGTTGTTATTATTAAAGTAATAATATAAAGTACTAGGGTGCTAATTAAGAATACAATTATTAAAGTATGATCATGAAAATGGTGGAGTTCTTCTATAATAGGTGATATTGCGTCTTGAAATCCTAGTTGAAATGGGTGTGCCATTAAGTCGTAAAGGGTTTAAACCTATAATTTAACCTTGACAAGGTTAAGTAATATGTTTTACTAACGTCTTGTAAGAAGGAAACATAAAGGTTATGTGGTTGGCTTGAAACTAATTTAAGGGGGTTCGATTCCCTCCTTTCTTGGGTTTGCACGTGAGCAGGCTCTTCGTAGGTGTGATATGGTGGTGGACAGCCGTGTAATCATTCTACATTGGTAGTTGTAAGTTCAACTGTTATTACTTTTCGTTTTGAAGAAAATGCTTCTCAAATAATAAATATTATTATAATTACTGCTATTAGGGAAATTAGAGATCCAATTGATGAGATAGAATTTCATAAGGTGTACGCATCAGGGTAGTCAGAGTAGCGTCGTGGCATTCCAGCTAGGCCTAGGAAATGTTGTGGGAAAAAGGTAATGTTAACTCCTGCAAATATTACCCCGAAATGGATTTTTGCCCAAGTTTGGTGTAATGAGTACCCAGTGAAGAGTGGGAATCAATGGGTGAACCCTGCTATAATGGCGAATACAGCCCCTATAGAGAGGACATAGTGGAAGTGCGCTACTACATAATAGGTGTCATGTAGTACAATATCCAAGGATGAATTGGCCAATACGATGCCTGTAAGACCACCGATAGTGAATAGGAAGATAAAGCCAAGTGCTCATAGTATGGCAGCGTCTCATTTAATTACACCTCCGTGTAGGGTGGCTAATCAGCTAAATACTTTTACCCCTGTTGGGATAGCAATAATTATTGTCGCGGACGTAAAATAGGCTCGGGTGTCTACATCTATTCCAACAGTAAATATATGGTGGGCCCATACAATAAATCCTAGGAATCCGATAGATATCATTGCCCAGACTATTCCCATATACCCAAATGGTTCCTTTTTACCCGCATAGTAGGTGACAATATGTGAGATCATACCAAACCCCGGCAAGATTAAGATGTACACTTCAGGGTGGCCGAAGAATCAGAATAGGTGTTGGTATAAAATCGGGTCTCCTCCACCTGAGGGATCAAAGAAGGTTGTATTTAGGTTTCGGTCCGTGAGTAGTATGGTGATGCCTGCGGCAAGTACTGGTAGTGAAAGAAGTAATAAGACGGCTGTAATGAGTACTGATCATACAAATAAAGGTGTTTGATATTGCGACATAGCTGGGGATTTTATGTTAATTGCTGTGGTGATAAAGTTGATAGCCCCTAAAATTGATGATACACCAGCCAGGTGAAGGGAAAAAATAGTTAGATCCACAGAGGCGCCAGCGTGGGCTAAGTTTCCAGCTAGTGGCGGGTATACTGTTCAGCCTGTGCCTGCACCTGCTTCAACTCCTGAAGAGGCTAGGAGTAGAAGTAGTGATGGGGGTAGAAGTCAGAAGCTTATGTTGTTTATGCGTGGGAATGCTATGTCGGGGGCTCCAATTATTAAAGGTACAAGTCAGTTTCCAAAACCGCCAATTATAACTGGTATAACCATGAAAAAAATTATGATGAAGGCATGAGCTGTAACAATGACGTTATAGATTTGGTCATCCCCTAGTAGGGCCCCTGGAAGGCTCAATTCTGCACGGATTAATAAACTTAATGCTGTCCCTATACTGCCCCAGGCCCCGAAAATTTTAAATATAGGGTGCCAAGTGTCTTTATGGTTTGTAGAAAAAAATCATCGGGTTAAAAACACAGGTAAGATGGCTGAGTGTTTAAGCGTTAGGCTGTAGACCTTTTTATAGGGGTTGAATTCCTCTTCTTATCAAACTCCGTGGTGAAATTCATATCAAATTGCAAATTTGAAGATACACTTTTATTGGTGTCGGGGTTTTCCCGCTTTTTATAGAGCGGGAAAAGTAGGCAAAAGCCCGCTGGATTGGGTGTTTAGCTGTTAATTAAATTATTATGGGATCGAGGCCCATTTGTCTAGTAAGGCCTTAGCTTAATTAAAGTGTTTGAGTTGCATTCATGAGATATAAGATAGAGTCTTATAGGTCTTAGCAGAAACTAAGAGGTTTTATCTCTTGTTTGGGACTTTGAAGGTCCCTGGTTTATAGGGTCAGATCCTAAGTTTCTAAATAATGGTTGATAAGGTGGGTACGATTGGAAGTAGGGCAGTGGATAATATAATTATTGGGGTTAAATAGTATTTTTGGTTGGGTTTGTGCCGTCATTGTTGTGAGGAGTTAATGGAGTTTGGGGATAATGTGATGGTTGCTTGGTATGAGGTTCGTAGGTAGAAGAATAAGCTGAGTATTGATATAATGACTATTGTAGTAGCGGTGAAACATATATGTTGTTTAGAAAGTTCTTGGATGATTAATCATTTGGGTATAAATCCTGTTAGTGGTGGTAAGCCTGCTAATGATATTAGGATAAGTATTATTGTGGCGTTTAGTATTGGTAGTTTTGTCCATGATGTTATTATTATGGAAACTTTGTTTGTTTCTAGAAGTTTGATTATTAAGAATGTTGTAGCGGTTATAATGATGTATACATAAAATGTCAGTATTGTAAGTTTGGGGGATAGGGTGAGGATTGTGACTATTCATCCTAGATGGGCGATGGAGGAGAATGCTATGATTTTTCGTAGTTGGGTTTGATTTAGTCCACCTCACCCTCCAATAATAATAGATGTTAATCCTAATATTACTATTAGGAGTGTGTTTAAAGATTGGGCTGTTACTACTAGTAAGGATAATGGTGCTAGTTTTTGTCAGGTAGTTAGGATTATGGCTGTTATTGTGGTGGCTCCTTGTAGTACTTCTGGTAATCAGAAGTGGAAGGGGGCTAATCCTAATTTGACAGCCAGGGCTGTAGTGAGGATTATGCACGAGAGTGTGTCTGATATTTGGGTAATGTCTCATTGGCCCGTTTGTCAGGCATTGATGATACTAGAAGCCAGGACTAATGCTGAGGCAGCTGCTTGTGTTAAGAAGTATTTAGTAGCTGCTTCGATTGCTCGTGGGTGGTGTTGTTTGGCGATTAGGGGAGTAATGGCTAGGGTGCTGATTTCTAGGCCTATTCATGCTAGAATTCAATGGTCACTAGAGATTGTGAGTAGTGGTCCTATGATTAGGCTTGTAGTAATGATTGTGGTTGCATGTGGATTCATTAGTATAGGAAGGATTTTAACCAACATTTTTGGGGTATGGGCCCAAGAGCTTGATTAGCTGACTTTACTAGGATATAGTATAATGGAAGTATGGGGAGTTTTGATCTCTCTGGTGTAGGTTCAAATCCTATTTTTCTAAGGAGACGAGGGGAATTTAACCTCTATTTTTCACCCTATCAAGGTGGTCCTTTAATTCAGGCACGTGTCCTATTATATTGGTGGGAGTCCAGACAAGGTGATTGGTATTGATATGTGTCAGAAGCATAATGCTAGGGTGATTGGGAGGAAGTTTTTTCATAGGAGATGTATAAGTTGGTCATACCGGAATCGTGGGTAAGAGGTTCGGACTCATAGGAATCCTGCTGATAGTAGTATTGTTTTTGAGATTAAGGATAGGGTGAATAGTTCTGGGGTGTTGCTGATGTGGGCGGGGTTTAGAAATAGAATTGTGGTTAGAGTGTTTATTATTAAGATGTTTGAGTATTCTGCTAGGAAAAATAAGGCGAATGGGCCGGCAGCATATTCTACGTTGAATCCTGATACGAGTTCGGATTCACCTTCGGTTAAATCAAATGGTGCTCGGTTAGTTTCAGCTAGTGTAGAAATATATCATATTGTTATTAGTGGTCAAGAGGAGAATATTAGATATATAGGTTCTTGTGTTGTTATGAATGTTTGTATGTTAAATCCCCCCGAGAAAAGGATTGTGGAAAGTAGAATAATCCCTAAGGTTACTTCGTATGAGATGGTTTGGGCCACTGCTCGCAATGCCCCTATTAGGGCGTATTTTGAGTTTGAAGCTCACCCTGATCACAGAATTGAGTAGACTATGAAGCTGGAAATGGAGATTAGAAATAGAAGGCCCAAGTTAAGGTCGGCTAGTGGAAATGGTATAGGAAGGGGGAGTCAAATTAATAGGGCCAATGTTAGGGCTATAATTGGTGAAAAAGTAAATAATGTAGTTGATGAATTCAGTGGGTAGATTGGTTCTTTAATAAATAACTTTACGCCATCTGCTATTGGTTGTAATAGTCCTTGGGGGCCTACGGCATTAGGGCCTTTTCGAAGTTGTATATAGCCTAGTACTTTGCGTTCAATAAGGGTGAAGAATGCCACGGCGATTAGGATTGAAATTATGTATGTTAGTGAGTGTATTAGATTAATTAGTAGTATTTTCATGATTGGGAAGGGGAATTGAACCCCTGAGTAAAGGGTTTAGGCCTTTTGCATTTATACCTGGCTCTGCCATCCCAATTTGGCCCTTTTTTAGGGCTGTGATTTTTTGTCTTATTACTAGTTAAGTTGTTCTCACTAATGTAAGGTAAGGCTTGTTTTAGTATAGGCCTTGTCTTTTCGGTCCTTTCGTACTAGAAAAGGCTAAAATTTATAGATAGAAACCGACCTGGATTGCTCCGGTCTGAACTCAGATCACGTAGGACTGTTAATCGTTGAACAAACGAACCCTTGATAGCGGCTGCACCATCAGGATGTCCTGATCCAACATCGAGGTCGTAAACCCCCTCGTCGATGGGGACTCTAAGAGGGGATTGCGCTGTTATCCCTGGGGTAGCTTGGTTCGTTGATCAAGTATATTGGATCGTTTTGCTGGAAGCACTTTGGGCTGTAGGTCTGGGTTTAGATGGAGTTCTATTTTTCGGAGGTTTTGTTTTACTCCGAGGTCGCCCCAACCGAAAATATAAATCAGATGTTAGTTTGATATGGGCCCCGTGGGTGGGTGTTAATGATAGTTGATTTGTATTTGAAGTTCCACAGGGTCTTCTCGTCTTATAATGTTATTCCTGCTTTTGCACGGGAAGATCAATTTCACTGATTATTTGTAAGAGACAGGTAGAACCTCGTTTGGCCGTTCATTCTAGTCTTTATTTAAAAGACAAGTGATTACGCTACCTTTGCACGGTTAGGATACCGCGGCCGTTTAACAGTGTCACTGGGCAGGCATTACCCTTAATACTTGCGTTGCTAAGGGCTATGTTTTTGGTAAACAGTCGGGTTCATTTATTTGCCTAGTTCCTTTTACAAATTTTAATCTTTCTTGTGTGCGCTCCTGTGTTGGGTTAACAATTGGGTTTATAGGGTGTTTTAAGTATTTTTGTTTTATAGTATCAGTTGTTAATAGTCAGTAGCTTGTCTATTGTGACTTAAGCTGGCGCATTAGAGAAGTTTTGTCTTCTTGTTACTCATTTTAGCATTAGTTCTTCTATTTGAGTAGAGTGGTTCAATGTTTTTTGGGGTAAAAATTTTTATGTTATTATTTAATTGTTGAGATGAGCTTTGACGCTTTCTTTGGTGGTGGTTGCTTTAAGGCCTACGGTTGTTGTGTTTTGGTGTTTTATCCTCCATTAGTTGGTTGTGTCCTTTTTCAATCGGGCTGTACCTCAATTGAATAAATCTTAAACTTTTCTTTCATACTTTGGACTGTTTTTAGAAGGTTTAAGGTTGAACTTATATTCTTTTATTGAACAACCAGCTATCACCAAGTTCGTTAGGATTTTCACCTCTACTTAGGGGTCTTTCCACTCTTTTGCCACAGAGACGGATTTAGCCTTGGTGGTGGCTGCCTCTAAGTAGCTCACTTGGTTTCGGGGGTTCAGACTTTAGGGCTCTTTGCTTGAATGTGCTGGCTAAATCATAATGCAAAAGGTATAAGGGTTAATCTTTGCTTTTTTAAGGCTTAGTGAGTATTTCATTGTTTTTCGTCTTTCCCTTGCGGTACTGTTTCTATTGCTTCAATTATCTTTTCTATCGCCCATACTAAGATGGTGGAAATGTTTTGATTGGTTTATGGTGGGATAATTTTGTTTGTTTTGTTTTTGTTTTTAGTTGAGCTAGATTGTTGCTCAAAATAGTCCTGTTTTAATGGACATCTTTCAGGTGTAAGCTGAATGCTTTTGGTTAAGCTATGTTTTGAATGTTCCAAGTACACCTTCCGGTGTACTTACCTTGTTACGACTTGCCTCATCTAGTTATATTTGTTATTGGTTTATTTATTGTTGTTGAGTTATTTGAGGAGGGTGACGGGCGGTGTGTGCGCACCTCGGGGCCAGCTTAAATTAGGCACTCTAATCCTAGTTTACTGCTAAATCCTACTTATGGGACTTGTTTCACAGTTCCTTTCCGTAAATTAATTTCTAGTGTAGAAAATGTAGCCCATTTCTTCCATTTCAATTAGCTACACCTTGACCTGACTTGTTAACTGTTTAGTTATTTTGCCTACTTTTGCACCCCTCATGGGGTAAGCTGGTGACGGTGGTATATAGGCGGTATTGGCAAGAGATGGTGAGGTGAATCGTGGGTTATCGATTATAGAACAGGCTCCTCTAGGTGGGTTTGAGGTACCGCCAAGTCCTTAGAGTTTTAAGCGTTTTGCTCGTAGTTCTCTGGCGGATATTTTTGTGTATTAAATATCTAAGTTTAAGGCTAAGCATAGTGGGGTATCTAATCCCAGTTTGTGTCTTAGCGATCGTGGGTTCAAATGGTTCTATTGCATTAAGGTTATTTTCATAGTGGGCTGATGTATACTTTTACGTATGACAGTTGAGTGGGGGGATTTACCTTAATTTTTTAGATTGATGTTTTAGTCACATTTTACGCCGATTTTTTGTTAGTTTGAGTTTCTTGTATAACCGCGGTGGCTGGCACAAGATTGACCAACTCTGTTTGCTGTAACTAAGTCAAGCTTGTGCTTATTGCTTAGTTTTATCACTGCTGAATACCCTTGGGGGTGTGGCGAGGCTAGGTGTTTGGGCTATCATGGGGTGCCTGATACCAGGCTCATCTGTCTGCTTGACTGTTAGGGCAATTCACTGGGCGTGCCGATACTTGCATACTTGCATGTGTAAGTTTAGCAAAAAGTAACAGTAAGGCTAGGACCAAATCTTTGTGTTTTTGGGATATATTTGTTATCCATCTTGGCAATTTCAGTGCCATGCTTTATGATAAGCTACAATAAC